ACGTTCTACCAAACTGAACTAAGAGCGTTTTCTTATCACAATAGATAAGACTGTAAAGAAAAGGATTCTTTTTGTAACTCCAACACATCTTGTATGCATATACTATCATATATAGTATCATAAAATGAAAAATTATGTATATCCAATTTTAATCGATCTCAATTGATTCTTCGTTACTGCTCAGAGGAGAAGTAATAGGTAGGGATGACAGGATTTGAACCCGTGACATTTTGTACCCAAAACAAACGCGCTACCAAGCTGCGCTACATCCCTTTCAATTGGTCTACAATGTCATTGTAGAGAATACCTGTCTTGTTTTCCACATCCTTATTTCCTCCATTGATATACACAATTTTTCTTCCCATTTCTTCTTTTTTTTTTTATCATATTAACATATTATATATTAACATATAATAATAAAAGACTTATATACATATAAAATATGATATACATATAAAATATGAAACCCACCCTAAAAATGAAATAAAAAATAAATGAATATTTTTCGGGAATGCTCAGGAGTAAAAAAACTTCTTTTTCTGTTTTAAGAAAAATAAGATCTTATCTAGCGAATCTTCAATTTGAATTGGGAATTCTGTGTACAAATACAAGTGGTCCATATGATATGTATTACCATTATGTATTACAATAAATAAGGAGGATTTTAAATGCGAGATCTAAAAACATATCTTTCCACGGCACCGGTACTAAGTACTCTATGGTTCGGGTCCTTAGCAGGTCTATTGATAGAGATTAATCGTTTATTCCCGGATGCGTTGACATTCCCTTTTTTTAATTAAATTAACATGAGAAGGGGTGAAGAATATTAGAGATATAATCAAATATCTGTGACTAATTCCTTTCCCCCTCCTCTTTTTTTCTCTTTTTTAGAATTTTATAAGGGAGGAGGAGTAAGAGAAAGAATAAAATCAGACTCGAATTAAATTAAGAATAGAGGGAAAACGTAAATGTAAATGTTGGTCTAGTGCAAGAGTCTCATACAAGATCCTTAAATTAAATACTGTACTGCGATTAGAAATATAGTTATAAAATAAAATATAGTTATAGTTAGAAATCATTGTATTACTTATTATTCACTATTACTCTATTGATTACAACGAAATCTTTCATATCATACCATAATTGGATTTTGAGTTAGCAACTTCTATTTTTTTTCGTTACTTTCTTCGGATCGAAAATAGAAGACTTGAATGAATAAAAAAAAAACAAAGGAGGTTCATGGCCAAGAGTAAAGATGCCCGAATAAGGGTTCTTTTGGAATGTACTAGTTGTGTACGAGACAGTGTTAATAAGGAATCAACAGGCATTTCCAGATATATTACTGAAAAAAATCGACACAATACGCCCGGTCGATTGGAATTGCGAAAATTCTGTCCCTATTGTTATAAACATACGATTCATGGGGAGATAAAAAAATAGATCGAACCGAGGAGGGCCCGTGTGTCACCCTTTCAAGGAACAGTAAAAAGTAAAAATAATATAGATAATATACGAAAATAATATAGTATATATATAACATATATATATATAACATATATTTAAATAGAATATATTTAAATAGAAATAAACCAAATCCTATTTCTGAATTCTAATTCATTTTTGATCCGAACGAAATAGGATTTTCGGGATAAGGAATAAACAAACCATGGATAAATCCAAGCGACCTTTTCTTAAATCCAAGCGATCTTTTCGTAGGCGTTTGCCCCCGATCCAATCGGGGGATCGAATTGATTATAGAAACATGAGTTTAATTAGTCGATTTATTAGTGAACAAGGAAAAATATTATCTAGACGAGTGAATAGATTGACTTTGAAACAACAACGATTAATTACTATTGCTATAAAACAAGCTCGTATTTTATCTTCGTTACCTTTTCTTAATAATGAGAAACAATTTGAAAGAACCGAGTCGACCGCTAGAACTACTGGTCTTAGAACCAGAAATAAATAGGCTTACTCTTCAATTGAATTAAAATTCCAATTCGAACTCAAACGCGGATTTGATGTTTTGTTCGAAAAATCTAAGAATCCATATTTGATTGTTGTGTTGTAAGAAACAAAAATAATCGGGGAAGAAGAAGAAATCTTTTTTTTTTATTGAACATATTCCTTCATTTTGACGACTTTATCATATTTTATCAGACTAATTTATAATCTACCGTCCCGGAGTTCATTCTCCGGGGAACTCCATTTATTTAAATCATTAAATCATTCCGGTGAATTCTTTACAATCTCTTTATTTTATGATCTCATTGGAAATCATATAAAGACAATTCCTATTGGATATAGCTATTTGTGCAAGTATTTTACGATTAAGAAGTAACTGCCTCTTGTACAGATCGTGTATTAATCTACTATAACTATAGGATGCCCCATTCTCGTGAATTACTGCATTTATCCGAGTAATCCACAAACGACGAAAATCTCTCTTTTGCCGATCTCTATCTCGATGAGTCGAAACCAAAGCTCTGATTTTCTGTTGAGTAATAGTTCGAGTAAGTCTTGAATGGGCTCCTCGAAAGCTTGATGTAAATAAACGAATTTTTGTTCTACGTCTACGAGCTATATATCCTCGTCTAGTTCTGGTCATTGAATAAATGAAACTTTGATGAATAACTAATTGATTTCCTTTCTTTCAGTTATCCTTGTACCCTTTCCTGGTCTATTAATAACAAAGCGGATTCTTCCAATGTATAAAATAAAAATTCCAATGGCTTTTGCTACTATAACCTTCCCGACCACGATTTTTTTTTTCTTTTTTCTATGCATTTCACCTCGAAATAAGAAATTGTATTGATACTAGGTATCAAAAACATAGTAAATTAAATAAAAAAGTAGTCAATTTGAAATTAAATGGATAAAGAAATTGTGGGTTCCATCGTTTCTATGGTTACTTCTTAAACGGTGAGGTCCTTTCTATACACCGGAGCTCCTTCCTTCATTTAATAAATCTTATTGGTAACTTGTACAGTTCACACTCTTTGGCTCTACCCCTGAATTATCCAGTAATAGGTCTTTCACAATGAGATCCACCTATACAGTAACGGTATTTAATTATGAAGGTTAGCTAAGTAGCTGACCCTGTTAGTCCGTTCTTGCAAGAGTGGGAGCCTAATCTTAATCTTTCTGCTGATTTTCCCCGCTTAATGGATAACCCTTTTGCCAATGGGGAATGGCTTATCATCTTAAATTTAGGTGATTGTATTTGCACCGACGGAAACCATAAATTTCATACACAATACAAAATAGGGGAATATGATAGATCTTTTTATTTTTTTTAGTTTAGATAGTGAATGGAGTTCTTCCATTCTATTCTATTCACTGGTACTGATCATTGATACTGGAAAAGTTGTTTTTCGTCCCAGTCCATGATCTGAACGAGTCGCACATACACCCTAGTACATGTTCCTCGGCGCTGAGGACACCCCCGAAGAGCGGGGGATTTCGTGACATTTCTGATTGGCTGTCTTGTGTTTCTAATAAGTTGTTTAATAGTTGGCATGCTGAATCATATACATAATGGACTGGTTTAGATCGATCCTAACCGGATGGATTATGAATTACCCCCATTTTCTTTAATTTAATGAAAATGAAACCCGGTAAGAAGATCTCAAATCACGGATTTGCACGAAATCCTTTCTTTTTTCATTGAACCGCTACAAGATCAACAATTCCATGAGTTTGGGCTTCTGTTGCTGACATAAAAACATCCCTTTCCAGGTCTTCGGATACAACCCATAAGGGTTTGCCCGTTCTTTGTACATAAACCTTTGTGATGGTTTCGCGCAGTTTCAGTAGTTCTTCCGCTTCCATGACAAATTCTCCCGCTTGTGCCTCATAAAAAGCGGCAGCCGGTTGATGGATCATTACCCTGATGATATAACATAATAAATGATTTCTCTATCTCGTATGATGAGTCGAAGAGAAGCGATAAAGAATAACAAGAAAAAAAAAAGATAGAATTGAACAACCGTACAGGCATCTTTTGCGAATTGCATACGGCTCTACAATGGAATTTACTTTTACTGCCATCGAAAAATGTAGGATCTATCAGATCCAGATCGGTAAATGATCCAATTACCACCCTTCCTTTCGGAGGAGTTAAAAAATACTATGATGGCTCCGTTACGTTATATATTTATTTCCTCTATGATTCAGCAATCCCAAAGTTTCTTTTTGATGCGATGAAATAAAGTAAGAAACAAATAAGATTATTTTTTATTTTCGTACCCTTTCATAACATAAAGATTGTTAAGAGCCTTCCGGTGTGAAAACAAAAAGTTTGTGACGCTGAAACGGATTCCCGATAGATAAGATAAAATCGGAAATACCCTTTATCTCATACTCCTCTTTCGATACATAATCTAATGTTTTGAAAAAAAAAAAACAATAAAGAATTTTCTCATATCGAATTCGAAGTGCCATGCTATTATTACTTAATATTCATATTTCATATGGCGAAGGCATAGTCTGCTTTTTTCTATCAAATAAAAAACTCATTGGCGCCAAGCGTGAGGGAATGCTAGACGTTTGGTAATTGTTCCTCCGACCAGGATAAAAGATCCCATTGAAGCGGCTAATCCCAGGCATATTGTATGTACCTCTGGTGGCACAAATTGCATAGTATCATAAATAGCTATTCCGGGTAGTACCCATCCGCCAGGAGAATTTATAAAAAAATACAGATCTTTGTTTTCATCCTCTATACTAAGATATATCATAAGACCAATAAGTTGATTCGAGATCTCGCTCTCAACCTCTTGGCCTAAAAAAAGTAATCTTTCTCGATAAAGTCGGTTGATTAGGATAAAATTGTATCCCTCAGGAACCGTACATGCACCTTTTGATGCATACGGTTCAAAAAAAATCGCGAAAAAAAAAAAGAATCAATGTGTAGATTCCAGCCTCTTATTTATTTTTCATAGCAAGCTCTTTCTAAAATGAGGGGGCTTTTTCTTCCATTTTTCAAGAAAGATGAG